CCATAGTAGCAGCATGTATAAGAGCAGAAATAGGGGTAGGCCCTTCCATAGCATCTGGTAACCATACATGAAGGGGGAATTGGGCAGATTTTGCAACTGAGCCAAAAAATAACAAGAGAAGACACAAAGTAGCAAAAAAAATATTAACCTCATTTTTATAAATCAAGTTATTGAATATTTGAAATAAATCCCGAAATTCCAAACTACCCGTTATCCAATAAAGACCTAAAATTCCTAATAATAAACCAAAATCTCCTACACGGTTAGTTACAAACGCTTTTTGACAAGCATTTGCCGCAATAGGACGTGTGAACCAAAAACCTATTAATAGATAAGAACACATTCCAACCAATTCCCAAAAAATATAAATTTGTATCAAATTCGAACTAGTAACTAATCCCAGCATTGAAGTATTAAAAAAACTCATATAAGTAAAAAATCTCACATATCCTTGATCATGAGACATATAATTATCACTATAAATAAGAACCAGAATCCCAATAGTAGTAATTAATATTGACATAATAGAGGTAAGTGAATCGATCAAGTAGCCAAACTCTAAAGAAAGATCATTATTTATAGTCCAAGACCATACATATTGATAGATGGAACTGTTCTTCATTTGATGAATAGACAGATCTAGCGAAAAAATCATAACTATAATTAAAAAAAAAATACTAGGAAAAGCCCACATACGGCGAATATTTTTTGTTGCCGTGGGAAAAAGTATAAGTCCTATCCCTATTAACATAGGAACTGGAAGTGGGGTGAAAGGTATGATCCATAAAGATTGATGTGTATATTCCATACAAAAAAAAATAAAGAATAAAAAAGATTTTGATTCTTAATGCATTTTGTTTCTTATTTGCTGGTTTTTTTATATCTTTTGTAAAGGGTTCGGTTAATAAAAAGTGCATATAGAAATAGAAATTTCTATTATGAATTATTCTGAATCTTTGCACAATACTTCCAATATTGCAAAGTACAAAGTCAAAATGGGCCAATAACCCTTAAAAAGGAATTCTTATTTTAGTAATATTAATTACTATTTATTAATTTATTAAAATAAATTAATAAATAAGAAATTACTATATAATAACTAATAATTAACAAAAACGAAATTTGTAAAAAAAAAAAATTCAAAATTTTTTTACAATTATACCAAAACTAAGAACATTAGTTTATTTTTATATGAATCATAAAAAACAATTCATATGACCCAATAAAACTTTTTGTTTATTATTCAGAAACATTAGTTCCAAAATGAACTAATGGATTATGTTACATTACAATAAAAGGATATCCATGTTTGGAAAAATTTGGAATAAGAGGTTATAATATTCCATGTTTTACTTTATATAGAAAACAAAAAGAAAGGGGGAATTAAGATAGATAAGATATAAGACTAATTAAAGAACAATTCATTTTTTATTTCTAGAAGAAATGTCTTTCACATCAAACTATAGCAATGAAAAAACTATATTCGTTAGATGGCAGTTCCAAAAAAGCGCACTTCTATATCAAAAAAAATCATTAGGAAGACTTTTTGGAAAAAGAAGGGATATTGGGCAGCATTAAAAGCTTTTTCATTAGCGCAATCTATTTTTACGGGGAACTCCAAAAGTTTTTTTTTGTAACAAATACAATCATTGGGATAATCTGAATTAGCTCGATTCAAAGAGTATTTTTTAATATATATAATTTACTAAAATAGAATATTGAATATATATAGAATATTCTAAATATATATATTCAATATTCTAAATATATAATCTAAACGAAATATATCTAATCAAAATGCAAAATTTTTTGAATGTAGATTTTTGATCCAGAAATTTATTATTTTTATTTCATTGAAAAAATGGAAGTGCATTATGAAAAAAGAATAAGAATAGAAATTCCTATTCAATTTGAAACATTCCATTTTTTAATATTTTTTTTACATTAAAAAAAAATACTCAATTACTATATATATGATTATATATATATTATTTTAATTTCTTATATATTAATAATTATATATATATATTATATATTTTAATTTCTTATATATTAATATAGATATTTTATTATTTCTATATTAGAATTAGACTAAATCAAAATTTCTTTATTTAGTAGAATAATTATATAGAATTTTAATCGAATTTTTGAACTTATTTAATGTTTAGTAAACAAATAGAATAAACAAATATTGCACTTTAATTGATTATTTCAATCTCGACGATTGACTAAAAATTGGTTATTATGAGTTCGAGTAAGCCGCTATGGTGAAATTGGTAGACACGCTGCTCTTAGGAAGCAGTGCTAGAGCATCTCGGTTCGAGTCCGAGTGGCGGCATGGCATCTTATCTTCTAAAAGAATAAATCGTATAATGAATTCAATTCCCGATTTTCTTAGTATTCAGACCTTTTTTATTTTCATTATATTTTCTTTATATATATGATATTTTCTATATGATATTTTCAACTTTAGAGCATATATTAACTCATATATCGTTTTCGATCGTATCAATTGTGATTTCAATTCATTTGATAACCTTATTAGTTAATGAAATTGGAGGATTATATGATTCGTCCAAAAAAGGCATGATAATGACTTTTTTCTGTATAATAGGATTGTTAATTACTCGTTGGTTTTTTTCGGGCCATTTACCATTTAGTGATTTATATGAATCGTTAATCTTTCTTTCATGGGGTTTTTCCATTTTTCATATGGTTCCGTTTTTTAATTTTAAAAAGCATAAAAAAAACGATTTTAGTACAATAATCGCACCAAGTGTTACTTTTACCCAAGGCTTTGCTACTTCGGGTCTTTTAACCGAAATGCACCCATCCGTAATATTAGTACCCGCCCTACAATCCCATTGGTTAATGATGCATGTAAGTATGATGATATTGGGATATGCAGCTCTTTTATGTGGATCATTATTATCAGTAGCAATTTTAGTCATTACATTTCAAAAAGTCATACAAATTCTTGGTAAAAGCAATAATTTGGATTTTTTAAATGAATCATTTGATTTTGCTGAAATCAAATATCTGAATATGAATGAAAGAAACAATGTTTTACGAAAAACTTCTTCTTCTAGAAATTATTACAGGTCTCAATTTATTCAACAATTAGATTGTTGGGGTTACCGTATTATTAGTATAGGTTTTCTCTTTTTAACGATAGGTATTCTTTCAGGAGCAGTATGGGCTAATGAGGCGTGGGGATCATATTGGAATTGGGATCCCAAGGAAACTTGGGCCTTTATTACTTGGACTATATTTGCGACTTATTTACATACTAGAAAAAATAAGAAATTAGAAGGTGTAAATTCTTCAATAGTGGCCTCTATAGGCTTTCTTATAATTTGGATATGTTATTTTGGGATCAATCTATTAGGAATAGGACTACATAGTTATGGTTCATTTACATCTAATTGAATTAAAATGAGTAAAGAACCTAACAAATACAAATATGGAAACCCTATATATAATACTTCCCATAAATCGTCGAGAACCCTTTAAATCAAGTAATGTAATGATTCAAGGGGTTCTCACAAATAACAAACATATTCGATTTCAATTCAATTTTTTTTTTCTAAGTGAATCCAACTTAAAAATATTCTTTTTTCATTCTACATAGGGTTTCTTTCTTTTTTTTTTATTCAATTATTCACAAAAACTATCTATCAAAAATTAGATAGAATAGCTTCAACCTTGTCAACTGAGAATGAGAAAATGAAATCCGGATAAATACCAATACCTATTACGGGTATAAGAATAGAAATGGAAATAAATAATTCTCTCGGCCCAGAATCAAAAAAATAAGAGTTTGGCGTATTAAAAAGCTTGTATCCATAGAACATCTGCCGTAAGATAGATAATGAATAAATAGGAGTTAATATCATTCCAATTGCTGTTACAAAAGTAATTAGTATTTTTATCATTAAAAGATATTTTTGGCTGGTAATTATTCCAAAAAAAACTATTAATTCAGCAACAAAACCGCTCATGCCCGGCAATGCAAGAGAGGCCATCGATAAGATAGTGAAAACCGTAAATATTTTTGGCATTGGGATAGCCATTCCGCCCATCTGGTCAAGATAAAGAAGACGTAGTCTATCATAACTAGTTCCCGCCAAGAAAAAAAGCGCAGCGCCAATAAATCCATGAGATATTATTTGTATAATGGCCCCGTTGAGCCCCGTATCGCTTATAGAACCAATTCCTATAATTAGGAAACCCATATGAGATACCGAGGAATAAGCTATTCTTTTTTTTAAATTACGTTGACCAAGAGATGTTGAAGCGGCATAGATTATTTGAATGGAACCTAATATCATTAACCATGGGCAAAATATAGAATGAGCGTGGGGCAATAATTCCATATTAATTCGAACCAACCCATATGCTCCCATTTTTAACAAGATTCCGGCTAAAAGCATACAAGTGCTGTAATGTGCCTCTCCGTGGGTATCTGGTAACCATGTATGTAAGGGTATAATCGGCGATTTGACAGCAAAAGCAATAAGAAATCCCATATAGCATATTATTTCCAGCGCCACGGGATACGATTGATTAGTTAATGTTTCAAAATTTAATGTTGGTTCATTAGACCCATATAAACCGATACCCAAAATTCCCATTAATAAAAAAACAGAACTTCCCGCAGTGTACAAAATAAACTTTGTAGCTGAATACAAACGTTTTTTCCCCCCCCACATGGATAAAAGTAGATAAACGGGAATTAATTCCAATTCCCACATAATGAAAAAAAGTAAAATGTCTCGAGAAGAAAATGGTCCTATTTGACCGCTATACATTGCTAACATCAGGAAATGAAATAATTGGTATTCTCGAGTAACCGGCTGGGCCGCTAAAGCAGCTAAAGTGGTAATAAATCCAGTCAGTAAAATAGGTCCTATAGAGAGTCCATCTATCCCTAATCTCCAGTAAAAATCAAAAAAATTGATCCATTTATAATTATCCGTGAGTTGAATTAGTGGATCATCTAATTGAAAATGATAACAAAATACATAGGTTGTTAGAAGGAGATTTATTAAACATATACAAATAGTATACCACTTAATTACCTTATTTCCTCTATGAGGAAATAAGAAAATTAAGGAACCCCCAGCTATTGGCAAAACTACAACTATTGTTAACCAAGGAAAGTAATTCGTGATAAAAATAAGATACACTTGGGCCAGAAAAGCCCGCGCTCAAAATAGAAAAAAATATTTTCTATTTTGAGCGCGGGCTTTTGCCAGTAAAAAACAAATTCGTGTGGTGTTTTTTGAAACGTATCAATAAGCTAGACCCATACTTCGAGTTGTTTCATGCCATAAATAAACCCGAACACTTAAAAAATCCGTCGGACAAGCGGATTCACATCTCTTACAACCAACACAGTCCTCTGTTCTTGGGGCAGAGGCTATTTGCTTAGCTTTACATCCGTCCCAAGGTATCATTTCTAATACATCTGTAGGACAGGCTCGGACACATTGAGTACATCCTATACATGTATCATAAATCTTTACTGAATGTGACATTGGATCTATAGTAATTTTTTAACATCAAAAATGCAAATTTTCGATCTAGTAAACTCGTAAATGAATCATATATTTAGACACCAGATGAATCAATGATTTATTTATCAAAATTTTGCTAATCAAAATCGACATCTAGATCAATTTATAAAAAGGAAGAGAACCAAGATACGTTGATTTCTTATGTTTTCGCAAACATGATCATAAGTTGTGTAGCCTGCATGCTAATTTGAATTGATAAATATTACACTATTCTAAATTCTACTTTTTTTATGATTTAGTATGATTAATACTATTTATTCAACAAATTTGATTGATTGATAAGGGTTGATTTTCTGTTACGAGAAATTGAGGAAACAATAGCCAATCCGATAGCTGCTTCAGCGGCTGCAATAGCTATAACAAAAATTGAAAAAATATTTCCTTTTAATTGGCGATTATCAAAAAAATCAGAAAAGGTTACGAGATTTATATTAACTGCATTCAGTATAAGTTCAAGACACATAAGGGCTCTAACCATATTTCGGCTCGTGATTAATCCATATATACCGATAGAAAATAAATAGGCACTCAAAACAAGTACATGTTCGAGCATCATTGACCAACTCCTTATCAATTTGGATTCATTTCAATATGAACAACAATTCAACGGATTCGATTGACTAAAGAATATAACAAGTCTGGAACAAAAGAATATATCAGCAAAAAAATGATTTTCTACATAAATACTCTTTTCTTTCACGTTCACATAGAATTCGACAGAAATGTGAAAAAATCGAAGAAAATGGAATCTGGATTTCTATTGCTAGTTCTAAAGATTTATTACTGGCGAGCTACGACAATTGCACCTATCAAAGCAGCTAAAAGAATTATTGAAATGAGTTCAAATGGAAGAAAAAAATCTGTTGATAAATGAATTCCAATTTGTTGACTAGTACTTATCAAATCTTGTTCTATAATATGATTTGGTCTTGTAGTCCAAATAATCCCGTACCATGATGTATCTGGAATAGTAGTTATTAGTGAAACAAAAATACTTGTACAAACCATCAAAGTAATTCCATCTCCGACGGTCCAAAGATGAAAATCTTGGTAATATTCTGAACCATTCATGAACATCAAAGCAAAAATGATTAAAACGTTTATAGCTCCCACGTAAATAAGTAGCTGTGATGCAGCTACAAAATGGGAGTTTGATAAAATATAGAATAAAGATATACAAACAAGAACCAGTCCCAACGAAAAAGCAGAAAAAATTGGGTTAGTAAGTAATACTACTCCTAGACTTCCTAATACAAGACCCGAGCCCAGAAAGACTAAAAGAAAATCGTGTAACGTTTTGGGCAAATCCATTATATGTAAAAAAAGAGATAAAGATAAATAAATCGAAATTTCATGACCTTATTGATATGACCAGGAAAAAAATTTTATATACTTACTTAATTTCTCTTCGCATTGAATTAAAAAAAAAAATTTATTTTATTTGAATTGTTCGAATTGTATAATCATCAATTATTGATATTGGTAAACGGCCCAAAGCAATTTGATTATAATTCAATTCGTGACGATCATAAGTTGAAAGTTCATATTCTTCAGTCATTGATAAACAATTTGTTGGACAATACTCAATACAGTTACCACAAAATATACAGATTCCAAAATCAATACTGTAATTAAGCAATCGTTTCTTTCGAATATCAGTTTCCAGTTTCCAATCAACAACGGGTAAATCTATAGGACATACACGAACACATACTTCACAAGCAATGCATTTATCAAATTCAAAATGGATTCGACCGCGGAAACGTTCCGATGTGATTAATTTTTCATAAGGATATTGAATAGTTACAGGTAAACGATTTGCATGAGATAAGGTAATCATGAAACTTTGACCGATGTACCTTGCAGCTCGGACTGTTTGTTGACTATAATTCATGAACCCAGTTACCATAAGGAACATATGGTGAATATATATGACTATTTTTGTTTTATTTCTTTCTCTTGTTTGAGACAAATTATGGATATAGAAGATCAATCTTTTACAGTGAAAACAGTTGAGACGAAGTTGTTAATAATAGATTACCGAGAGAAATAGGTAAAAGAAACTTCCACCCAAGATTTAATAATTGATCCATTCTTAGCCTAGGCAAAGTCCATCTTGTTATGATAGAAACGAATAAGAACAAATAAGTTTTAGCTAGTGTAATAAAGATACTAATTGTAGTTCCAAAAATTCCATATGCTTTATTTATTTCAAAAAACTCAGAAAGGAATATGTACGGAATAGAGATATTCGAACCACCCAAGTAAAGAACTGTTACAAATAATGAAGAAATTAATAGGTTTAAATAGGAAGCAACGTAAAATAAACCAAATTTGATACCCGAATATTCTGTTTGATAACCCGCTACTAATTCTTCTTCCGCTTCTGGTAAATCAAAAGGTAATCTTTCACATTCCGCTAAGGAAGAAATTAGAAAAACGATGAAACCCATAGGTTGACGCCACAAATTCCATCCCCAAAAACCATATTTTGATTGCGCATCAATTATATCAACTGTACTTAAACTGTTAGATAATCCTAGTCGGTGGTAACATTACTGTTTCCATCTCTATTACAGAACCGTACATGAGATTTTCACCTCATACGGCTCCTGGAAAGCCTTAAGTAAATCTAAGGACCGGGCCGATTTTCTATCTTTTGATAGATCCCTAAGATAGATAAGATTCAAATCTATCGGACGGTTCTCAATTAGACCAATTAAATTCTGTCTGTTCTATTCTAATAAAAATAATTTATTAAAAAAGAGAATTTTTAATAAAAGATACAAAAAGTACTTCTGAATTGATCTCATCCCTTAAAAATCAAAATTTTAATTTGTTGAGTAATAACTGAATTCTTCAATAAAATACTCTTTTAGAATTATCAATAACTTCCATCATTTTTCCATTACGAAAAAAAATTACATATTAGTTTCTGAATTATGACATGAATTTTATCTCCATGAATAAAGATATAAGAAATCAAAAACGAAAAAGCGATCCCCTTCTCGTTTTTGATTTCTTTTGTTTTTTTCGTTCCTATTCTTTTTTTTTGTACAAAAGAGACTTAAAAATAAAATTTATTAAAATTAAAAGATTATTTCGTTCCTGATAGTAATTTATTTAATCAGTGGATGGGGGCATACTCTGGATCGAAGTCGTGGGGAGTACTGCTTTATTTTTTCTACCAACTTAAAGCCCCAATTAGTATTCTTTTTCTATTATGCATAAATTCTCTTTTGGATAATTTAAAAAATCTGCCTTACTAATCCTTTGTGTATCTTGGTGTTTCTAGCCATCCACTCATTTTTTATTAACCCCCTTATTTATGTTAATACTTTTATAATAATTCATACAAATGGTAGTTGAAACTCAATAAAATAAGGTCGGTCTTTTGACTTTTGAGCCCGCTTCAAGACAGGATACCTAATTATCCAATCTTGGGTTAAATGGCCTCTTCTGTTTATAATTGGATTTCATTTAATTCTTATACATAGAAAATGAGACTCAATATTTTTACTGCAATTTCAAATAATTATACTATCTATTAACTATAAGTAATATAGTATTCATAAATACTATTCAATAGAAGCTGTTTTATTTCACTCATATAACTATCTGATTTAGTTCTTCAATACGAATTGTGAAAAAGAAAATAAAGATAATGAGGATATCTTTTCAATTTATTTGACCCCTTTCTTATAAAATATTATAAAGGAGCATACTAATAGCATTGAAAAGCTTCTGTTTCAACGAATCGCACGTAGAGATATCGATAAGACACATAGAGTTAACGGTATTTCATAACTAATCGATTGAGCAGCAGCTCGTAGACCACCCAAAAAAGAATATTTATTATTTGATCCATATCCTGACATAAGAAGTCCAATGGGAGCAATACTCGAAATAGCAATCCATAAAAAAACACCGATATTGAAATCAGATAAAACAAAGTTATAGCCAAAAGGAATTACTGAATAGCTTATTAAAATGGATATTACTGATATGGATGGTCCGATACTGAATAAACGAATATCCCCCCTAGATGGAATAAGATTCTCTTTGAAAAGTAGTTTTGTTCCGTCTGCTAGAGCTTGAAGAACTCCAAAAGGACCGGCGTATTCAGGTCCAATACGCTGTTGTATCCCTGCGGATATTTCTCTTTCTAACCATACAATTGCTAGTATACTTATTGTGATTCCTAATACAAGAATAAAAATAGGGGCAAGTACCCATAGAATTCCATAGATCTCTTTTAAAGATTCCAATCTGGAAAAAGAATTGATATCTTGGACTTCTGTTGTATGAATTATCATTTCAACGATCAACTTCTCCCATAATGATATCTATGCTACCGAGTATTGTCATAATATCAGCCAATTTCATTCTTTTAACTAATTGAGGAAGAATTTGCAAATTGATAAAACCCGGCGGACGAATTTTCCATCTCCAAGGAAAACCATTCTGATCCCCTATTAGAAAAATTCCTAATTCTCCTTTCGGGGCCTCAACTCTTACATAAAGTTCTTGTTTCGGCAATTCAAAAGTAGGAGATGGTTTTTTACCAATGAATCGATATTCAAAATCATTCCATTCTGGCTCCTTTTCTCTATCAAAGCAGCGGATTTCTAAATTTTCATATGGCCCCCCGGGAATTCCCTCCAGAGCCTGCTGAATAATTTTTATGGATTCCATCATTTCACCAATTCGAACTAAATAACGAGCTAATGAATCTCCTTCTTTTTGCCATTGGATTTCCCAATCAAATTCCTCATAACACTCATAATTATCAACTTTACGTAGATCCCATTGTATTCCGGAAGCCCGAAGCATCGGCCCTGATAAACCCCAATTTATTACTTCCTCGCCATCAACAACACCCACTCCCTCAACCCGTTTTAAAAAAATAGGATTTCGTGTAATAAGTTTTTGATATTCAACAATCCTTGTAAAAAAATAATTGCAGAAATCAAAACATTTATCTATCCAACCATGGGGTAGATCAACCGCTACTCCTCCGATACGAAAAAAATTATGCATCATTCTCATACCTGTCGCAGCTTCGAATAGATCATATATTAATTCTCTTTCTCTGAAAATGTAGAAGAAAGGAGTTTGTGCACCAATATCTGCCATAAAAGGTCCCAGCCATAGTAGGTGAGAAGCTATACGACTCAACTCCAACATAATTACTCGGATATAGCTGGCTCTTTTAGGTACTTGAATATTTCCTAACTGTTCCGGCCCATTTACGGTTATTGCTTCTGTGAACATAGTAGCTAAATAATCCCAACGTGTTACATAAGGCAGATATTGTATAATTGTTCGGTTTTCCGCAATTTTTTCCATTCCTCTGTGTAAATAACCCAATATTGGTTCACAATCAATAACATCCTCACCATCCAGAGTAACAATAAGTCGAAGAACACCATGCATTGATGGGTGGTGAGGCCCCATATTGACTATCATGAGATCTTTTCTTGTAGCTGGGACATTCATAGGTTTTTCCTCGATTCATTATTCCATGAATCGCTTAAAAAAAAAAGTTCATCAAAATTCAAGATCTAATAAATCGAATAATTGAAAAATGACTCTTGAAATTAACGAATTTGTGACTCCCGAATATCCAACTGATTTATTAATTTTTTATAACGTATTCCATTTTTCTTTGACAAATAAGACAGTAGTCGTTGCCGTTTTCCCAAAATTTTACGTAAACCTCTTTGAGATAAATAGTCTTTTCGGTGCAATTCAAAATGTGAAGTAAGTTTTCGTATCTTATTAGTGAAAGTGAATACTTGAAATTCAACTGATCCTGGGTTTTCTTCTGTTTTTTCTTGTGAAATAACCGGTATAAATGAATTTTTTACCATAAAATAAAATGAAAGCTTTCCTCTCCCCCTCCTTTTTATAGATATTTTTATTGATCAGTAATAGTAATGACACTAATTTTTAATTTAGTATAGAAAAAAATCTAAAATTCCGGAAGAATTCTTGATTTTTTTTTCAAATCAAATTAATTATTATTAAGCAATCTAATTCAAATAGATAAAAAATACTATATTTATGGATTCACAAAATAAAAAATTCTGACGATTTTTTTGATTTAATGGATATATCATTGAATTAGTATCAATGCCACAGTGCTTGCGCGCATTTATGTATTTTATATATATCCATTTGTCTTCACATAACAGATATATTACGGTAATATAGAAGAAAAATGTAGATTACCGAATTTTCAATCGCGGATACATATGTATCCTTACTATACTGAAACGGCTTCCATTATGGGTATCAAACCAATAGCGATTTATACAAGCTAAATCTTCTAATCGATAATTTGGCCAAAGAAATAATTTACAATTTATTCGTTTTTTTTTTTCGATATCAAGATCTTTATTTTTAGCCAAAACTTCACAGCAATTATTTACTTTATTCTCATTGTAAAATTTTGTCTTTCTATGCACACTATTTCTATTCCTAAGATTGAAACAAATTAGAATTCTCAATTCTCTACGACGTCTAGCGGATAAAATATTTTCAGGAACGAGTAAATCATAATGATTTTTTTTTTCTTTATTTTCTGTTATCTTTTGATCTCTTGTTCTTGGAATATATTTATCAAAATGATTCTTATCAAGATGACTTTTTTCTGGGTTTCTTTGATTAATTTGTCGCTTATTCTTATAAATAAACGAAAGGCCTGTGGTTTGATAGATAAAAAATGGTTCATTGTTTTTTCTAGACAGGCGAACTGGTTCGATAATAAATATTCCTCTTTCTATCAATTCTTTATTTTTCTTCAATCCTGTAAGAGCGAAATCCTTCTGATTCTGAATCACCATAATATCTAGACTTAGTTCTCCCCTTTGAATAGAGGCTATAACAATTTCTTTTAGATTTTTCAATCTAATCAGGAGACAATATACTTTGACATTATTCATTACTCTTTGATTTAAGGAACCCTTCCAATTCAAATGAAAACCCAAATACTTTCTTAGTAAGAAATTGAGTTCTGCCTCTATCTTATTCGTGTATTTCTTTTTATTTATACCCTTACCACCTTTTTTCTTGTCTGATCCTCCATAATCTTCTTCAATATCTTTTTCTTGGTTTGAGAAAGATGATTTAAGATCTACTCTACTCGCGTATGCTGCTTTTACTCGATTTCGAGTCTCTAACTCGAATTCAAGAGATTTTTTTTTCGATGATTTCAAAATATCTATTCTTCTTTTCTTTCCAATAATGTTTTTAGTTTCACTAACATTTTGATTTACATAAAAATGAAAAAAAAGGAATTTGATTGGTATGATCCACGGGTTACTCCTATATGCATCAGAAAATATCACAAATTTTAAAAAGAACCAAAATTTCAGATTTGATAGAGAATGATTTAGTATTTCTACATTCATTACCATCCAATCAAAATACTTTCTATCCAGATTTTTATCGATATCTATAATATCACCCTCTGCTATATAATTTTGGATAGAGATATCGCCCGTTATATCAAAGAGTTTTTTTTTACGCGTGTTGTAAGAAATCGCTTGTCTTTTGTTTGCTTGGAATGGTGATCTATATCCATAAATATATGATTCTTTCTTATCTGTATAATTAATAGATTCATATAACAAAAGATCATATCCATATTGTTTTTTAATTTTTTTTTTTTTTAATTTTAATAAGTCTACTTGTTGTTTTTTGTTTTTGTAAAGAATTAATCGGATTTTTTCATATGGATCGCATTTGGTTAAATCTTTCTTTTGATCCACACGATGTTCATTAATTCTATTTCTCCAGTTTTGTGGTACTAATCTAGACCATCTACTCTGAGATAAATCATATTGATAATGAACCTTTAACCAATTTTTCCATTGATTCATTATCGAATCGGGAATGTTTTTACCTCTTAATTTGGAATGAAATATTCCTTGTATTCCCCCAAAATAATCTTTTATTTCATTCTTAATAAAAAAATATCTTCCATGATATTCAAAAACGGATTTTAATTTATACTTATTTACGTTAATAACTTGGGTTTGTGATAATTTTAAAAATACATATGCCTGTGACAAAGAAGATACGTCATACGAATTCTGTGAATTCGTATTCGTAGTATTACATGATTTGTGTATAATCGAAAGAAAGTGAATTATACTTTGATTTGTTTTTTCTGCATTTCTTTTTTTATTGTAAATGGATTTATTTATAATTTTTTTTGTTGATTCAAGAAAAAGTTGTACATTGCTCCTAGGAATACTAATGATACAAAGAAACATATTTATACATACCCTTTCTATGAAAAATTTAAAAAAAGAATACGATTTACGGGTTAATCGAACATTTCTTCTTTGTAATATCTGCAAAATATTTTTTTTGAATTCTAATCGTTTAGCATCATAAGTTGTTTTGTTCGAATTAATATTTATCTCTGAAATTAAAAACCCCCTTTTCTTTTCTTTTGTCATTTTTTCTATTTGCTTTATGATTGTATTTGTTTTACCATTCAGATCTTTTATTTTTTTTTCTGTCAATGAACAATCTGTCCAATTAATAGATTGAATTCGAATGGGTGATTCGTAAATCATTGGATTATTCTTTTTGATTATTGAATCTTTTTTGCTTTCACTCAATTCATATATTTTTTTGAATCTAACTAAAAATAAAAAATTTAGGAATTTTTTTATTTTTTCATTTATAAATCGAATGCTTTTAAGAATACTTTTGATGATCCATTTTGCTGTTTCTTTTAAGATGGTTAGAAACCCTTTTGTTCTTTCATTTAAAACTTTTAGAACTAGAAAAAAACTATTTTTCAATTTTTTAATTTTTTTTTTTAGTTCTTTCAAAATGGGATCAAAAAATGAAATTCGATTGCGGGGATAACCAGAAAAGGGCAACTCGACTTCCATTCCCAAAATTGTTAAAAAACAAAAGTTCTTTTTTTTCACTTTTTTTTTCAATGGATCTTTTTCCTTTTCAGTGGATCGTAGTTTCGATCTGTGCCAAGGTTTCAGACGAAAAGGAAATAAGATCTTTATCTGAATACCATCTGTTAGCCATTTTTGGGGAAATTCTGTTTCGGATAATTGAACGCCATTATAGGTACATTTAATATACATTTCTTTATTCCAATCTCTAAAATCTTCTGACCATTCGGGAAATTGAAATAATAATATACGAACGATATTTTTAATTATTATCAATGAAGGTAAAAGAATATATTTTCTAAGAATCGATTGGGTTATTAATAAAAAACCTCGTATTGCTTGAGCAAATATAATGCTATCCCAGGTTTCTCCTATTTCTATACGTCTTTTTTCCTCTTTTTCGTTTTTTTTTCTTTTGTCCTCCTCTTTTTTCTTCTCACTTTCTTTTGTCTTTTCCTCTATATAATCCGAAATTTTAAATTCTGTCT